TTAAAAAAGTTTTGAAGTCCGGCCACGGGGTCTGACTATTAAGTATGAATCATAGTTCTAATAGTAATCTATTTCATATATTCCGTGCTCCAGATACTAAAATGAATATCTGACGAAGTAAAACCATCTCTATCAAGATGACAGATCTATTCTCTGTACTAGCCATAGGATCAATTATACCAAGTCACACACTCATATTCCGGAAATACAGAAAAAAAGAAATTCCACGGTCGAACTACCAAAATAGAATGGGATAAAAATCAGAAAACTAAATACAATGTTTCACTTTGTATTGCAAAAGCTAGTTAATGGTTCTTGTAAATCTAATTCATTGAAATTCCATCCAGTAAAATGGACGAATTATAAATCTCCAAAATAATAGATAGAAATACTGCAAATAGAGCCATTGCGAGACCCATCAAAGGAGTAGTTCCCCAACCAGGAGCTACCTTACCATATTCTGAATTCAATGGTTTCAATAAACCCCCGGCACGAGTTCGTTTGGGGCGGCCAGATCTAGAACTACCCTCAACGGTTTGTGTAGCCATAATATTTTATATTCATTAAGATCTGTTGACTTTGTATACCATTCCGTTGTAAATAAATGATCTTATCATAGATCCATTGTGGTCTTAAAACTACATAATGTCTTAAAACTATATAATAATGGAAACAGCAACCCTAGTTGCCATCTTTTTATCTGGTTTACTTGTAAGTTTTACTGGGTATGCCTTATATACTGCGTTTGGGCAACCCTCTCAACAACTAAGAGATCCGTTCGAGGAACACGGGGACTAGTCGAAGTAACGATCCTCCCAATAATGGGAGGATCGTTACTTTCAATTGAGATAATGAAAAATCATTTCCTCTTTTTACTTTTTGGTTGGGACTTTAGGCGGTTCGCGAAAAAAGATAGCGAAAAAAATTATTCCTAGAGTTGAGACTAAAAGGAATGTATAAACCAATGCTTCCATAGATTCGATCGTGGTTTACAATTATAGCTTCCATATCTGTTTAGTTTGGACCGTTTAGTTTGGACCGTCTTCCGGATAAAGAAAGACCAAAAATCAAAGAAAGGGCAGCGAGTCAAATGTCAATGTCAAATCAAAATTTATCCGGTACCCCAACCTTATAGTGAATCACATAAAATAAAAACGAAAAGTAACAAAGCAATATGTATCAAACTACCTGTCTTTTTGTAGTTGGATCTCCAAGTTTTTGGAATGCCCCAAATTCAACTTGAGCATCTAAGTCCGGATCAATACCAGCAAAAACATCTCTAAACAAGGTTCTAGCCCCATGCCAAATGTGTCCGAAGAAGAAGAGCAAAGCAAACGAAGCATGCCCAAAGGTAAACCAACCCCTTGGACTGCTACGAAAAACACCATCCGATTTCAAAGTAGCACGGTCTAATTCAAAAATTTCACCCAATTGAGCACGTCTAGCATATTTTTTCACAGTAGCAGGATCGCTATAACTGACTCCATTCAGTTCGCCGCCATAGAACTCAACAGTTACACCTACTTGTTCGACACTATATTTTGATTCTGCCCTTCTAAACGGAACATCGGCTCTAACAATTCCGTCCCCATCGACCAAAACAACTGGAAATGTTTCAAAAAACGTCGGCATACGACGTACAAAAAGTTCATGCCCCTCTTTATCTCTAAAGATAGGATGTCCTAACCACCCAACAGCTATTCCATCCCCGCTGTCCATTGAGCCCGCTCTGAATAATCCCCCTTTTGCCGGATTATTGCCGATGTAATCATAAAAAGCCAGTTTTTCAGGAATTTTCGACCAAGCTTCGGATAAACTTTGATTTTCGGCTAAGCCAGCACCAATTCTTCTATATATTTCTTGTTGGAAGTATCCTTGATCCCATTGATAGCGCGTGGGACCAAACAATTCAATCGGGGTAGTTGCTGAACCATACCACATAGTTCCAGCAACTACAAAAGCTGCAAAAAAGACAGCAGCAATACTACTGGAAAGGACGGTTTCAATATTTCCCATACGTAATCCTTTGTATAGGCGTTGGGGTGGACGAACACTAAGATGAAATAGACCTGCCAATATGCCTAAGGTCCCTGCTGCAATATGATGAGAAGCTATTCCTCCCGGAACAAAAGGATCAAAACCCTCGACACCCCACGCTGGATTTACGGCCTGTACCCTTCCGGTTAGGCCATAAGGATCGGACACCCATATTCCAGGACCATACAATCCTGTTACATGAAATGCACCAAAACCAAAGCAAGCCACCCCTGAGAGAAATAAATGAATTCCAAAGATCTTAGGCAAATCCAAAGAGGGTTTTCCTGTACGTTCATCAGTAAATATTGCTAGATCCCAATACACCCAATGCCAGATAGCTGCCAAAAAACACAAGCCAGAAAACACAATATGTGCCCCAGCCACACCTTCGTAACTCCAAATACCCGGATTGCTTACAGTCCCCCCGGTGATACTCCAACCGCCCCACGAATTCGTTATTCCTAAACGAGTCATGAAGGGTATAACGAACATACCCTGTCTCCACATTGGATCAAGAACAGGATCAGAGGGATCAAAAACGGCTAATTCGTATAGAGCCATCGAACCGGCCCAACCAGCAACCAGAGCTGTATGCATTATATGGACAGCAATCAAACGACCGGGATCATTCAATACGACGGTATGAACACGATACCAAGGCAAACCCATGGAAATACCCCTTTATCAACGAAAAATAGACACAATGTAACTTTATTGCATTGGAAAAAGCTATGCTCTAGACCCCCTTTTTTTAGGGGATTGGCTCGGGGAAAGGATTCCTATTTGTTTGATGCTTTTCGTAATAATTACTTTTAGTAATAACGAAACTATTTTGTTCGTAGGAACAAAAAGAAGCAGATCTATTCTATACCCGATAAGTAACAATACGCAATGGTAAGGGGGTTGATACCATTTTATATGAGTGAATGTATACGTATTTGTTCATCATTCAAAGGACTCATTTGGAATAATTTTCCGTTATTCATTTTGTTTTCTTTTTTTATGAACTTAGTCAATCTATGGATAAAATAGGATACTAAAATCAATAGTATTAGGCCACTAAACCCATTGTTACGCTTTCACATCAAAGTGAGATATAGTACTTAATTTTTCTTTTATTTAATGCCTATTGGTGTTCCAAGAGTACCCTTTCGAAGTCCTGGAGAGGAGGATGCAGTGTGGATTGACGTATAGTGCGACTTGTCAGATATATTGGGCATATGGTATTTCCCCGTTCTCTTCCCCGATCGAGATATCCCCTCTTTCGCCCGAGAAAGATTGATTCAACTATCAAAAATTTGGAGCGTGAAGTGCAATTAGGTCCATTTTTTAGGGAGGGTATACGGATTAATATTATCAATTAGAATAATTTATGGTTGGCTTGGTTAGACCAATCAAATGAGGTATCAGGCTCCGTTTAGAAAAAACAACCAATTGGTAATAAATCTATTTATGATTACGACTTAAATATTATATTTATATCATATTTTAGTTATTTCGATTTATTTAGATATTTAAAAATAAAAGCGATCTCAAACTGTTAATCAATCGAATAATATGATGAATGCATTGAATATTTGTGGGAAGACATGAAAGAAATTGAGAAAAAAAAACTAAATTAGGTAAGTCGTAGCGAAAAGACGTGGTATTGGGGCATTTGTCCTATATGTACAAATCCAAATCGGGCGGATCTTTACTCGGAGTAGAGCAGAAACCTAAAAAAATTGAAGAAGCCCAGTCAGGAACAAGAAAATTACATCGCGATTTAGATTGTATCTCGATGAAACAATACATCAATGAAAGGTTAGTCAGATAAGCTTAGCAATTTTTTTAGATAAACAAAACAGGCCAAAACCCATCTTTCTTAAAAAATGAAATAAAAGTACATTTTATTTTATACGTTAAAAAACCTGTTATGACAAAAAGCTAGAATCTACACATTGATTCCTTTTTTTTCATTATTTTTGTTGAACCGTATGCATCAAAAGGTGCATGTCCGGTTTCTAAGGGATACCGTTTTATCCCAACCAACCGACTTTATCGAGAAAGATTGCTTTTTTTAGGCCAAGGGGTTGATAACGAGATCTCGAATCAACTTATTGGTCTTATGGTATATCTCAGCATAGAGGATGAGACCAAAGATTTGTATTTGTTTATAAACTCTCCTGGCGGGTGGGTAATACCCGGAGTAGCTATTTATGATACTATGCAATTTGTGCGACCAGATATACAGACAGTCTGCATGGGATTAGCCGCTTCGATGGGATCTTTTATTCTTGTCGGAGGGGAAATTACCAAACGTCTAGCATTCCCTCACGCTCGGCGCCAATGAGTTTTTTATTTGATTTAAGAGAAAAAAGACAACTATGCCTTCGCTCTATATGAAATATGAATATTAAGTAATAATAGCATGGCACTTCGAATTCGATATGAGAATTTTTTTTTTAACCCGTAGATTACGTATCGAAACAGTAGTATGAGATAAAAAGGCATTTTCAATTTTAGTCAATCTATCGGGAGGCCTATTTCAGCGTCACAAACTTTTTTGTTTTCACACCAGGGGGCTAACAATATTTAGGTTATGAAAGAAAATAAATCTTGTTTTTTTATTTGAAAAAAAAAAAAAGAAACTTTGGGATTGCTAAACAACAGACGAAATAAATATATAAAGCAACGGAACCATCATAGTATTTTTATAGGATTTTTGAACTACTACAAAAAGAAGGGTGGTTATTGGATCATTTACCAACCTGAGTCTGATAGACTCTACCATTTATTTTATATTTCTTCGATGTAAGTAAGGTAAAAAAAAAAGATGAATTCCATTATACAGCCGTATGCAATGCGCAAAAGATGCCTGTACGGTTGTTCAATTATATTTTTTTGATTTTGATTATTCTTTATGTATTCTTTATCTACCCACCTTTCACTTTTATCATGAGAGATAGAAGAAACATTTTTTATGTTATATCATATATCATATATTATATCATCAGGGTAATGATCCATCAACCTGCTAGTTCTTTTTATGAGGCACAGACGGGAGAATTTGTCCTGGAAGCGGAAGAGCTGCTGAAGCTGCGCGAAACCATCACAAGGGTTTATGCACAAAGGACAGGCAAACCCTTATGGGTTGTATCCGAAGACATGGAACGAGATGTTTTTATGTCAGCAACAGAAGCCCAAGCTTATGGAATTGTTGATCTTGTAGCGACTGAATAAAAATAAAAAAGAAAAAGAGCAAGGATTTCACATGAAGTCGTGTTTATCTTTTTACCGGATTTACTATAATCTATATTAAAAATTTCTTATCTTAATATAGAAATTAAAAATATAGAACAAAAGAAGTCCTAAGTATCCGGTTAAGATCGATCTAAACCAGCCCATTATCTATATGATTCAACATGCCAACTATTAAACAACTTATTAGAAATGCAAGACAGCCAATCAGAAATGTCACGAAATCCCCCGCTCTTGGAGGATGTCCTCAGCGACGAGGAACATGTACTAGGGTGTATGTGCGACTCGTTCAGACCGTGGACTAGGAGAAAACACTTGATCCAGTATCACTGATCCGTACCAGTTAGTAGGATAGGATGGACTAACTCCATTGAATATTCAATAGCTTAAAAAAAATATCTATCCTTCGATTGGGGTATCAAATGTATGGTTCCCATTGGTGCAAATCCAATCAACTCAATTTAAAATTTAAGATGAGATGAGAAAGGATTCCCCATTAATAGCAAATGGTATTCATTAAGCAGGGGAATTTTTTTTTTAAAAGGTCAAAATTTTAAGCCTTATTCTTGGAAGAACGGACTAACAGGGTCAGCTACTCAGCAAATCTTCATAATTAAATACCGTTACTGTATAAATGGATCTCGTTGTGAAAGACCTAGTACTAGATAATTTTGGGTAGAGCCAAAGAGTGTGAACTGTACAAGTTACCAATAACATTGATTAAATTAAATGAGGGAAGGGCTCCGGTGTATAGAGAGGACCTCACCGTTTAAGAAGTAACCATAGAAACGACGGAACCCACTAGAATCCATTTTTATTTATTATTTTTTATTTACTATGTGTTTTTGATACTTACGTATCAATACAATTTTTATTTCGAGGCGAAATGCCTAAAAATAAATCGTGGTCGGGAAGGTTAGAGTAGCAAAAGCCATTGGAATTTTTATTTTATACATTGGAAGAATCCGTTTTGTTATTAATAGACTAGGACACGAGAAGGGAATAACTGAAAGAAAGGAAATCAATTAGTTATTCATCAAAGTTTCATTTATTCAATGACCAGAATTAAACGAGGGTATATAGCTCGAAGACGTAGAACAAAAATCCGTTTATTTGCATCAACTTTTCGAGGGGCTCATTCAAGACTTACTCGGACTATTACTCAACAGAAAATAAGAGCTTTGGTTTCGGCTCATCGGGATAGGAGTAGACAAAAGAGAGATTTTCGTCGTTTGTGGATCACTCGTATAAATGCAGTAATTCGAGAGAATAAAGTATACTTTAGTTATAGTAAATTAGTAAATAGTCTGTACAAGAAACAGTTGCTTCTTAATCGTAAAATACTTGCACAAATAGCAATATTAAATAAGAGTTGTCTTTATATGATTTCCAATGAGATCATAAAATAAAGAGAGTGAAAGGAATCTGTTGGAATGGTTTAAATGGAGTTCCCTGTAGAATGAGCTCTGGGAAGGTAGAGTAGAAATTAGTATGATAAAATATGAAAACGTCATCAAAATGAAAATGAAGAAACACGTTCAATAAAAAATATTTCTTATTCTTCTTCCCCAATTTTTTTTTTTTTTCAAACGAAAGACAATCAAATCTGTATTTCCTATTTCGCGAAAAAAAAAGAGTCAATCCACATTTGAGTTTGGATTGGAATTTTTTTGATTCCACTCAAGAGTCAGCCTATTTTTTTCTGGTTCTAAGACCGGGAGTTCTAGCGGTTGACTCGCTTCTTTCAAATTGTTTCTCATTATTAAGAAAAGGTAACGGAGATAAAATACGAGCTTGTTTTATAGCAATAGTAATTAATCGTTGTTGTTTTAAGGTCAATCGATTCACTCGTCTAGATAATATTTTTCCTTGTTCACTAATAAATCGACTAATTAAACTCATGTTTCTATAATCAATTCGATCCCCCGATTGGATCGGAGGCAAACGCCTACGAAAAGATCGCTTGGATTTAAGAAAGATTCGCTTGGATTTATCCATGGTTTGTTTATTCCTTATCCTATCCTATTTCTTAATTCTCCATCACGGTTGATCTGATCGAAATAGGATTTGGTTTGTTTGTTTATATTTAAATTCATATATCTTGTTATATATTAGATATATCTAATATGTCATTTTTGTTCTTCCTTAGAACAGAAGACTGACATACGAGTGACTGGTTAGATCTATTTCTTTATCTCCCCGTGAATCGTATGTTTATAACAACAGGGACAGAATTTTCTCAATTCCAATCGACTAGGCGTATTATGTCGATTCTTTTGAGTAATATATCTGGAAATGCCCGTTGATTCCTTATTAAGACGATTTCGAACACAACCGGTACATTCCAAAATCACCGTTACTCGGACATCTTTACCCTTGGCCATGAGCCTCCTTTAGTTTTTGATTCATTCAATTCTTTAAATTTCCGATCCGAAATGAGGAAGAAGAAAGGAACAAAAAAACAAGTAACTCGAAATCTAATTATGAAAGAAAGATTTCGTTGCAATAAATCAATATATTAATATATAAGTAATATAATGATTTCTAAGCATATTACTAGATTTAGAATTTTAAATTGCCAAACAACATTTCATTTTTATTTAAGTATCTTGTATGATATTGTTGCCCCAACCATCACATTTCACTCTATTAATTATTAAATTAATTATTAATTTAATTTTAATTTGAGCCCGGCCCGAGTTACTAGTTTCACCGAGGGGGAATCCTTTTTTTGTTTTTCAAACATATATTCGAAAAAAAGAAGGGAAGGGATTAGTTACAGATATTTGATTCTATCTCTAATCCCGCCCCCCCCCTACCATATCAATAACTAGAATTAAAAAAAGGGGAATATCAACGCATCCGGAAAAAAACGATTGATCTCTATCAATAAACCTGCTAAAGATACGAACCATAGAGTACTTACTACCGGTGCCACGGAGAGATATGTTTTTAGATCTCGCATTTTAAATTCTCCTCCTTCTTTATTATTTCTAATACATAATGTTAATACATAATACATATATACCCAGATGTGTATATGTACTTAATGACTGACCGCTTTTATTTGTACGCGGAATCCCTAATTCAAGTTGAAATGTACAAAATAGATCGTATTTTTCTTAATCTTAAAAGAAACAAATATGCCCTTTAGGCCAGAACTTCTCCAAAAATAGTCGTTTTTTTTTTTTATAGGGTCTCATATTTCTTTCATACTTTAAAAATATATTAATATTATAATAATATAATAAAAATAATATATAATAGAGGTCCCTTACTATTTTGAATAGAAATATATGTTATATGAGACCAAAAAGAAGAAATAACAAGATATTTGTGTATATCAATGGAAGAAATAAATAAAAATATGGAAAATAAAAAAGGGATTCTCTACAATGACACTGTAGACCAATTGAAAGGGATGTAGCGCAGCTTGGTAGCGCGTTTGTTTTGGGTACAAAATGTCACAGGTTCGAATCCTGTCATCCCTACCTATTACTTATCTTCTGAACAGTAACGGGGGAGATCGATTAAAAGAAAATTGGATATACATAAAAAATCTTTAATTTTATGATAGTATATATCCAAGACATATTGGAGTCACAAAATATTCTTTGTGATAATAAAGCGCTCTTAGTTCAGTTCGGTAGAACGTGGGTCTCCAAAACCCGATGTCGTAGGTTCAAATCCTACAGAGCGTGATTCTGTGTTCTTGGTAGTCGCGCTAGATCAAAAATTACCGATAAATAATTAAACCAATCTAATTTTGACCTCCTGCGAATTAAAGGAAGTAGGAGGTCAATCAAAAAAAGGATGTTAATTAATCAAAGTTCCAATTGATCACCACGTCTGTATTGTAAATATGCAGTTACAAATAATCCAGCCAAAGTAATAGGAATTAGACCCAAGACAATTCCAAATAGAAAAACTTCAATCATTTCAATTTGTTTGAGAGGGGAGGGGGGGTAATATCTATGCTTAAATAGAAATACGTATTAACTCTAAATCTCAATGACCAAAAATCGGAAATTGATTACGGTAAGGAACGATAGAATATACGAACTATCACAGAAATATTTTTGTATGAATTTTTCATTGAATTAATTTCAAATAAGTCGTATCTTGCTCAGACCGATAAATAGAGCTGAGGTTATAGTCAAAGCTGCTAGTAGAAAACCGAAATAACTAGTTATAGTAGGCATGAAAAGGCTAAATGAAATATGTTCTTTTTCTACATATGTTTAGAAAGCACTTTCCTAAGTTTCAATTTTTGAAAGATACGAGAGTAGGCAAAAATACCAACCCATTGAAAGGATAAGTTCAATTGAAAGTTTTTGATTCATCAAGTATTATAGATGATATTAACAAAACCAAAGTAACATAAATAACAAATAAATTCATCATCTGGGACATTTACGTATCCCGCAATTTCGAATCAACAGATTCCTTGGTCAACTTTTGAGTTGAATAAACTAATATACGTATATAATTAATATATGTATATATAGAATATTCAAAATTAGAATATTCAAAATTCTAAATCGAAATTAATTACGAACTTTTTTTATTGTATAACTTCATTCAAAAATGAAACTTTCTTTTCGAATCAAATTGAAAAGGAATTTGGATCGTTTTTGTTATTGTAGCAAAATAGCGAATCCATTATATTTTTTTTCGAACGGCCGGTGAGCTTAGTAGTGGTTCATTCACATAATCTCCCGAT